TCGTAAATAATAGGATTGTTTACGAAGAAAAACTAATAAAAATTCGCATTCAGCTACATAAGAATTATACAGGAAGCGAAATGGTCTTGTATTTTCTTTTGAAAAAACGTAAATAGATTTATTCAGAGTCATAAATCTATTCAAATTATGATATTTATGAAGAAAGAGTCGCAATAAATGTAAAGAGGGAACATCCTGAATCCAGCATTGAAGGATTTGAACCAAAATTTCCAGATGGATGGGATAGGGTATTAGTATATCTGACACATAATTTAAATGAGATAATTTGTCCTCTAAAAAGGGAAATGTTGAATGAATAGATCGTAAATTATGAGATTTTTGTATTTCTTTTTCTTCGGTAGAAGATACTAATCGCGGTGAGAATGGAATTTCTACAATTATTGAAAAACCTTCTGATACCATTTGAGAATAAAAAAAATGAGAATAAAAATAATTATTGTGCTCAACGAATCGATTTTGGTTAGATTTATTAACCGAATAAATCAAATAATTTTGTTGATAAATTCGAGTAATTAAACGTTTTACAAGTACTGAACTAGATTTATTGTCAGAACCAAAAATTTCCATGGGTTCGTAAAAAATCGAACCATTTAACCCATGATCATGAGCAAGTGTGTAAATATACTCCTGCAAGAGAAGCGGATATAGGAAGTCTTGTTGCCGAGATCCATCTTTTTTGAAATATCCTTGTAATTCTTCCATTTAAATTTTTCGACTTGAAACAGAGACACCAGGGGCATTTCTCGGGTTATCAAATGATACATAGTGCAATATGGTCCGAACAAGGTATATATATCAAGGTATATATATATTATATTATGTATATGTATAATATATATATATGTATAATATATATAGTATAATATATATAGAAATAGAAAAAAAAGAAAAAGATATACCCCGGAGGTCTGGAGTCCAATCAACAGGATCTCTTTCTTCCCCTTTTATATACTATACAATCGGTTTATCTTCATTATAATTACAAAAGGGTAAAAAATCCTTTATTTTTGCAACCCAATCGCTCTTTTGATTTTGGAAAAAATGAGATTCTCTTTATCAGAATACTATTTCTTCTACACATCCATCTCCAATTTCTACATATAAAATAATATAATTATAATTAGGATTTTTTTTTATAAAAAAAAGAATAAGAATCAATGATTCACTCACAGGAAAACCCTTTCCCTCCCCGCATTGGGCACTAATCTATTTTTAACGTCTAATTATATCGGGTAATTATTCAAATTAAGAATATAAGCTCGTTGCTTTTTGTTTTACTAGAATTAGGAATTAGGGCTATAGAACTCTATCCATTTATTCACTAGACCAAAATTAAATGTGAATTTATTTTGTCCCCTTCCAAAAATAAAAACAATATTTTATAACTTAAAACAATCCTGTAAGGATAAATTCAAAGTTCTATTTTATTACGACATGCTGTTTTTTCCTTCATTACCTTTTTTTTAGGATCAGTCGTGGTCCTCTAGACTCTACCAATAGTCTGGACGAATTCGTTGCTTCATCCAAATGTGTAAAAGATCATAGTCGCACTTAAAAGCCGAGTACTCTACCATTGAGTTAGCAACCCGGATAAATATATAGATACGATATAGATACGATCGAAAAAAATTAATTGGATTGTCCTGCGGGACCTTGTCAAAATCAAAACCTTGACCCATTTTTTTTTTTTCATTTTCATTAATAAAATACGTCTTGTCTGACAGTAAATCTGTCAACACATCATTTGACAGATGTGAAGGAAAAATCAATATAATATGGGGTAGGGATAAACAGATCCATTTATCTATGATTGAATTATATTTGTTCAATACGTCATTGTCAATATGAATAGAAGTCAATATGAATAGAATGCTCATAAAACAAATTAAGTAAATCAAATAAGGTCTTGCGTTGGATTGGCACAACATAAATAATAAATTTGAATGAAAAAAAGACGGGTTAGAGAAAAATCTCGAGTTCATTTAATCAATAGAGGTACAATAAGCAAAATTTACCCGTCTTTGCTGGTAAATTAAAATTCCACAAGAAAAAACTAAATAAGTATGAATAGACCAAGAAAAGATAAAATTCTGTGTAAATAATTACACAAAGATGGATGCTAGTTACCCCCCCTTTTTTTATTTAATATTTTTACTTTAGATACTTTAATTTTAATTTAATTAATTTTTTAATTTAATGAATTAAATAAAATAATTAAATTAACAATTAATTCTAGATTCCTTCTTTAAATAATTCTGCCCTCCTAAAAATATCATGAACAGTGACTGTGGGTTGAGCACCATTTTCAAGGAAATATAGAATAGCGGGGACATTTGAATAGGTTTGATTCTTTATCGGATCGTAAAAACCCACTTTTCGAAGATCTCTTCCGTCTCTTCGGGATCGAACATCAATTGCAACGATTCGATAGATGGCTCATTGGGATAGATATAAATAAACAATGCCCCCCCTAGAAACGTATAGGAGGTTTTCTCCTCATACGGCTCGAGAAAAAATGATTCTCATTTCTGTATATAATAGCAAATGGATCCATAAAATCATGAATTAGACTATGATTAAAGTGGCTTTTTCTTCTTCCTTACGTAAGAAAAAGAGATCTCATTCGTACTCATAACTCAAGTCGAATAATTCTGAAAGAGTTCGAAAGGAAATCTTTAGACATTTATTTTATTGAGTCGTCTCTAACCTCTTTTGTTTGTCTCGCCTCGAATTTATGTTTATTCCGCATTTTGATCCAATTGTTGAGACAATTGAAAATAATCTTTCCTTGTTCCGGAATCCTTTATCCTTGCTTTGTGAAATCATTGGGTTTAGACATTACTTCGGTGATCCTTACTCCTTTCAAAACGGCAGCAACATACCTTTTGTTTGTTTTTTCTTACTATGGAAAAAAAATACGAACAATTGATTCCCCTGTAATACACTTTTGTTGATCGAAATAGTTTTACCAATTCCGACAAATCTTACTTTATTTCAAACTTGTTTGAATTTGAACCTTATTTCGATTTATATATGGATTATATATGGAGGATATACTTACAAAGTTGGTTCAACTTATTGGTTTTGATTGTCACTAACCCTAGATTCTCCCCCCCACTAAATGAAATGAATCAATACTTTCTGCTCGAGCTTCATCATGTACTATTTAGATTAGAACCCAACACAAATTAGGTTCCTAGTAGAACAGAACAAAATATGTCGAGCCAAGAGCATCTTCATTCTTATAGAAAATGGTGGATGTAAGAATCCACAGTCGATCATGTCCTTCAAGTCGCACGTTGCTTTCTACCACATCGTTTCAAACGAAGTTTTACCATAAAATTTCTCTAATTTAATTTCGAACCGATATGGAATTGATTCAATATGAAATCATGAATAGTCATTGGCTCAACCAGTATATCTGGGTATATATTATATATAATATATATATATATATAATTATACATTATATAATATACATTATATATATATAGCCTATAGCCGGTACGAGAGTATAGTCCATTATAGTCTATATTATCTATCTATAGTACTCATTTATCTATATCTATAGATAAATGAGTACTATAGATAGATTAAGTATTTTCGGAGAAGGCTCAGCAAGGATCTCATTTTTCTCGAATAAATAATAAATAAATTATAAACCTCAAAGAAAGGCCCTTAATGGATTCCCAATCCTGGAATAAAATAAATTTTGAATCAAATAAACTATTCCAATGATCCACGAGTTGGAAGTTTCTCGATAGTATCGATTTCTCACACTTCTTCGAGTATCAAAGATTTAAAAATTAAGTAAAACAAAAAAAAATCAAAATATGTATTTCCAACCGCATTTGACACTTGATTATGTTTGTAAGAAACTAAATAAATTCTTAAGAATGATTCTTAAGAATTAAGAATTCAGAACGACAGATTGTTCGTTCTATTTAATTTAATATTAACAATTTTCTGTTTAATGTCGGATACATTGTGATCCAATTTGCCCGTTTCTAGTAGAAACGATCTGGGACGGAAGGATTCGAACCTCCGAGTAACGGGACCAAAACCCGTTGCCTTACCGCTTGGCCACGCCCCATTTTTATTTCTATTCGACACTAATAAACACTAATACACTAATATTAGCGAATATAATATATAATTATATAATAATATAATATGAGTATTGGTTATTCGTTAATTCTAGCCCAAATACCTATGTGATATGTTATTGCTAGAATTCTATACATGTAGATATAGAATCAAAAAATGAATTGATCATTATATGGAATTCAATTAAGATATTGTATGAAAGTATAAGTCTTTGTATTCTCATTTGAATGAGAATTGAAAGAGGGATTTTTGATTTGGGAGAGTTCAATCAAATAAAAAAAAAAGGCATGCCAAAAAATCCTTTTTTTTTTTTTTTACCTTATATTTTTATTTTTTATATATAAATTTTATATTATATAAAATATAAAATAAAGTAATATAAAATAAAGTAACTCAATCAAAATAAAATTATCTAATCCACAAGAACGAAATGTTTGTTATGCTTAATATCTTTAGTTTCATCTGTATCTGTCTTAATCCCACCCCTTGTTCGAGTAGTTTTTTCTTCGCCAAATTGCCAGAGGCTTATGCCTTTTTCAATCCACTCGTAGACGTTATGCCCATTATACCTGTACTCTTTTTTCTCTTAGCCTTCGTTTGGCAAGCTGCTGTAAGTTTTCGATGAAATCTTTAATATTCTCCTAAATTCATTATTTTTTTGATAAAAAAAGATTCTAAAAATTGATAAGATCAGATAAGTCTTATATTATAAACCCTCGATTCAAAAATGGAAATTTTATATTTATATATTGAATAACCGTAGCAATGAATGGCATTAAATTTTGATCAATTTATTTCCCTCGTTCTGTTCTGACCTTCCGGCGAAGAAAGACTTTATTAGGTCTTCCACAATACCTAATTGTGGATATCAC